ATAAACGAACGAGAAAACTGCCTAAAATTATTCTAATAATAATAATCTATATTTGGGATGCCCACGTTGTTGTATTAGATCCAAAGGTTCTTTCTTGACCTAACTACAACGTGCGGGCTTTATCCTTTATATATAATATGGAAAGACAAAATGAAAAATCTATAAAGGAAAAGCGAAGAAGAATTTTTAGTTTTAGAATCGAATTGAACCAAAATAAAAATGGGATTCGTTGAGTGATCTGGTTGTGCGATACCTTTTGTCTTCTCATTTGAGATATTATGTCAATGAACCCACCGCTGGAACTACTGAGAGAAAAATAAAATAAAATAAAATAAAGTAAAACAAATTAAAAGTATTAAAGTAAATAAAAAAGGATTCTAAAAAGTATTATAAGGTCGCTTTTTAGTCGAAAATGTATTTGATACAATTACAATAAAAAATAAAAATACAAAATAGAAGCGATTCCCCTTTGAAATGAAGTTACATGACATAGTTTTTATTATTATTTTAATATTAGTTGACTCAAGAGTTGCCCACTCAATCCGTTGATTCGGAATCGTGGGATGGGTCGCTGTAAAAGACGATGCATTTTTTTCTTTTTTTTATCCCTGTCACTTATTTTTGTTAGTACCTTCGAGAATACTTGAAGAATCAAAAATTTTCCATTGAAAGTATTCTCAGAATCCGTAGGGTATTTTTGCTTATCCTCGTATCGTTCAAAAGTTGAAACTTAGGGAAGTGCTTTATAAACATATGTATAAAAAGAACATATTTCCTTTAGCTCCGTCATGCCTACTATAACTAGTTATTTTGGTTTTCTCCTAGCAGCTTTAACTATAACCTCGGCTCTATTTATTGGTCTGAGTAAGATAGGACTTATTTGAAATTAATTGAATGAATAATTCATAAAAAGAAATCTTTCTGTGGTATTTCACATATTGTCTAGTTCCTTGCCGTACCACGTTAATTCCGAATTATTGGTTATTGAGATTCCTAGGCAAGACGGATTACTATTTAGGGATAGATATTACCCCTCTTTTTAACCTTTCAAACAAAAAAGAAATAAAATTCAAATGATTGAAGTCTTTCTATTTGGAATCGTCTTAGGTCTAATTCCTATTACTTTGGCTGGATTATTCGTAACCGCATATTTACAATACAGACGTGGTGATCAGTTGGACCTTTGATTAATTAACATCTCTTTTTTTAACTGACCCCCTCCGTTCTTTAATTTAATCCGAGGGGGGTCAGGTCAGGGTCAAATTCAGATTGCTGTTCAATTATTTCAGTTCAACGTGTGTGATTTTCGATCTAAGACAACAGGAGTGGAATCACGCTCTGTAGGATTTGAACCTACGACATTGGGTTTTGGAGACCCACGTTCTACCGAACTGAACTAAGAGCGCTTTCTTATCACAACGGAAAAGAAAAGATTGGAAATAAGTAAAAAGTCGATTTTTTTTACCCCAACAATTCTTGTATGTGTATACTATCATATATCATAAAATGAAAGATTATGTATGTCAAAATTAGAAATCAATCTAAAAAAAAAGGATCTTGCGTTACTGCTGTTCTGAGCGGTAATTGGTAGGGATGACAGGATTTGAACCCGTGACATTTTGTACCCAAAACAAACGCGCTACCAAGCTGCGCTACATCCCTTTCAATGGGTCTACAGTATCATTGTAAAGAATCCCCGTCTTGTTTTCCACATCCTTATTTTTTTATTCCCTCTATTGGTATGCAAAACAACTCTTGCCTTTTCTTGTTTTTGATCTCATATCATATAACATATAATAATAATAAATAATTATTTTTCTTGGGAATTCTCAGGCGTAAAGCGATCCATTTTTCTGTTTTAAGAAAAAAAAAGACAAAAAAATCTTATCTACTGAATCATTGCGCATTTCAATTTGAATTAAGGATTCCGCGCTACAAATACAAGTGGCCTTTAACTCCATATACATCTCTTACCATAATTGATTACAATAGGGAATACAAAAACAAAAAAGAAGGAGGATTTTCAATGCGAGATCTAAAAACATATCTTTCCGTGGCACCGGTACTAAGTACTCTATGGTTCGGGTCTTTAGCAGGGTTATTGATAGAAATCAACCGTTTGTTCCCGGACGCATTGACATTTCCGTTTTTTTCATTCTAGTTATTGAACTGGAACGGGGTGAAGAAGATTAGAGCTAGAATCAAATATTTGTGACTAATCTCTCTTTCCCCTCTTTTCTTTTTTTTTTTTTACAATTAAATAATTAAATAGAATTAAATAATTAAATAGATAGAATAAAGGAGGAAAGCGAAAGAAAAATGTGACTTCAACCTCAGCGAAACTCGGGTTCAGGCTCCAATTAAATTAATTATCCAGTTAAAAGAAAATAGACAGTGAAAAGAAAACAGAAATGGAAATGCGGCTAGTGTAAGAGTAGCCTACACTACACGATACTTAAATGAAATACTGTACTGTGATTAGGAATATAGTTAGCAATTTTTGTATTACTTATTATTTCCTATTTATTTACTATATTGATTGCAATAAAATCTTTATTTCAGAATTGGATTTTGGGTGGTTAATAACTTTTAGTTTTTTGTCCCTTGTTTCTTATTCGGTTCAGGTCGGAAAATATAAAAGTTGGGTGAATCCAAAATCCAAAGGAGGGCCATGGCCAAGGGTAAAGATGTCCGAGCAAGGGTTATTTTGGAATGTACTCGTTGTGTTCGAAACGGTGTTAATAAGGAATCAAGGGCAAGGGGTATTTCCAGATATATTACTCAAAAGAATCGACACAATACACCTAGTCGATTGGAATTGAGAAAATTCTGTCTCTATTGTTACAAACATACACTTCATGGGGAGATAAAAAAATAGCTAGAGTCGAACTGCGTGTCTGTGTGTCACTCTTGCGAATAACATGAAAAAATAATATAGATATATATCTATATTATTTCATATATTGAAATAAAAACAAATAAACAAATATAGACAAACCAAATCCTCTAATTGATTCTATAACGCAATTTTTTATTTCATCAAAATAGGATTTTAGAGATAAGGAATAAACAAATTATGGATAAAACCAAGCGACTCTTTCTTAAATCCAAGCGATCTTTTCGTAGGCGTTTGCCCCCGATACAATCGGGGGATCGAATTGATTATAGAAACATGACTTTAATTAGTCGATTTCTTAGTGAACAAGGAAAAATATTATCTAGACGGGTGAATAGATTGACCTTAAAAGAACAACGATTAATTACTATTGCTATAAAACAAGCTCGTATTTTATCTTCGTTACCTTTTCTTAATAATGACAAACAATTTGAAAGAAATGGGTCAACCACTAGAACTCCAGGTCTTCGAACCAGAAAAAAATAGGGTTACTCTTCAATTAAATCCAAATTCCAATCGGAACTCAAACCCAGATGGACGTTTTGTTGAAAAAATCCGAGAAGTAATCGTGTCGTAAGAAAAAAAAATTGGGGAAGAAGAATAAAAACAATCTTTTTATATTTAGCGTGTTCGCTCATTTTGACGACTTTATTATATTATTTCTACTCCATCTTCCTGGAGTTCATTCTCCAGAGAACTCCGTTTAAAAATTATAATGGACTCCTTCCAATTTCCTTATTTTAAAATCTCATTCGAAATCATATAAAGACAATTCCTATTTGATATAGCTATTTGTGCAAGTATCTTACGATTAAGAACCAGCTGCGCCTTATACAGATTTTGTATTAATCTACTATAAATATAGGATACCCCATTTCCGCCAATTACTGCATTTATTCGTGTGATCCACAAACGACGAAAATCCCTTTTTTGTCTATCGCTATCACGATGAGCCGAAACCAAAGCTCTTATTTTCTGTTGAGTAATTGTTCGACTAAGTCTTGAATGAACCCCGCGAAAGCTTGATGCAAATAAACGCATTTTGGTTCTACGTCTCCGAGCTATATATCCTCGTCTAATTCTGGTCATTGAAGAAATCAAACTTTGATGAATAACTAATTGATTTCCTTTCTTTCAGTTATTCTTTTTCCCTTTCCTAGTCTATTAATAACAAAACGGATTCTTCCAATTTATAAAATCAAAATTCCAATGGCTTTTGCTACTCTAACCTTCCCGACCACGCTTTTACCTTTTTTCGAGGCATTGGAAATAAAATTAAAATAGTAAAAAAAAATAAAGTACAAAATAGATAAAGAAATTGTGGGTTCCGTCGTCTCTATGATTACTTCTTAAACGGTGAGGCCCTCTCGATACACCGGAGCCACTTCCTTCATTTAATCAATTCTATTGGTAACTTGTACAGTTACCACTCTTCGGCTCTACCCATGAATTTTCTAGTAATAGGTCTTTCATAACGAGATAGACCTTATACAATAACGGTATTTAATTATGAAGATTGGTGGGGAGCTGACCCTGTTAGTCCGTTCTTGCAAGAGTAGAAAGATAATCTTTCTTCTTTTTTTATAGTATTTCCCCCGCTTAATGAGTAACTATTTGTTACCAATACCAATGGGGAATTCTTTCTCACCTTAAATTGCAAATTGAGGCTGTTGAATTTGCGCCAGTAGAAACCATAATTTTCATACACAATAGAAAGATATGATAGATCTATTTTTTTTTAGCTAGTGAATGCAGTTCTTCTTCTTCCATTTTATCCGATTCACTGGTACTTATCATTCATACTTCCAAATTGTTTTCTTTCTTTTGTTTTGTCTCAGCCCATGATTGAAACGAGTCGCACATACACCCTTGTACATGTTCCTCGGCGCTGAGGGCATCCCCCAAGAGCGGGGGATTTTGTAACGTTTCTGATTGGCTGTCTTGGGTTTCTAATAAGTTGTTTAATAGTCGGCATGCTGAATTATCCATTATGGGCTGGTTTAGATCGATCCTAACCGGATGATTACGAATTCCTTCTGTTTTGTTTTGATTTAATATTCTATTAAACCCTTACGGAGTCACTGCTCTTGCTATGTTTTATCCAACCGCTACAAGATCAACAATTCCATGAGCTTGGGCTTCTGTTGCTGACATAAAAGTATCCCTTTCCATGTCTTCGGATACAACCCATAAGGGCTTGCCCGATCTTTGTACATAAACCATTGTAAGGATTTCGCGCAGTCGCAGTAGCTCTTCCGTATCCAGGACAAATTCTCCCGTTTGTGCCCCATAAAAAGCGCCAAAAGGTTGATGGATCATGACCCTGATGATATATTATAACCTAAAAAAAGGTTCCTCTATCTCGCACGATTAGCCGAGTGGAGGAGATAAAGAAAAAGATAGAATTGAACAACCGTACGGGCATTTTTTTCGCATTGCATACGGCTCGCCAATGGAATTTGCTTTTTACCTTTCATCAAACAAGGAGAAATTTCGGGATTCTATTATACCCAGATCGGTAAATGATCCAATTACCACCCTTCTTTTTTTTAGGAGTTCAAAATACTATGATGGCTCCGTTGCTTTATATATTTATTTTGTTTGTGATTCAGCAATCCCAAAGTTTCTTTTTTTTATTTGAAAAAAAAAAAGAAAAAAAAAAAGAAGATTTTTTTTTCGTACTCTTTCATACCATAAATATTTTTAATAGTCTTCCGTCGTGAAAAAAGTTTGTGACGCTACAATAGGCCTACAATAGATAAGATAAACTCGGAATACCCCTCCTTTCTCTCATACTACTGCTTCGCTACATAATCGAATATTTTGAAAAAAAAAACACTAACAATTTTCATATCGAATTCGAAGTGCCGTGCTATTATTACTTAATCTTAAAAATTCATATGGCGAAGGCATAGTCTTCTTTTTTCTCTCAAATAAAAAACTCATTGGCGCCAAGCGTGAGGGAATGCTAGACGTTTGGTACTTGCTCCTGCGGCCAGGAGAAAAGACCCCATGGAGGCGGCCAATCCCATGCATATTGTCTGTACATCTGGTCGCACAAATTGCATAGTATCATAAATTGCTATTCCGGGTATTACCCATCCGCCAGGAGAGTTGATAAATAAATACAAATCCTTGGTCTCGTTCTCTATACTGAGATATACCATAATACCAATAAGTTGATTCGAGATATCACTCTCAACCATTTGACCTAAAAAAAGTAATCTTTCTCGATAAAGTCGGTTGATTAGGATAAAACTGTATCCCTTAGGAGCCGTACAGGCATCTTTTGATGCATACGGTTCGACAAAACTTGCGAAACAAAAAATCAATGTGTAGCTCCCAGCCCTTTCTTTTTTCCTAGCAGGCTCCTTCTATAGAGGGGGCTTTTCTTCCATTTTTCAAGAACGATGCATTTAGCCGGTTTTCCTATACCTATTCTAATAGAAAAAAGCAATTCACTAAACTTATCGACTTATTGAACTAACTTTTCATTGATGTATTTTTTACATCGCGATCCAATCCACAAATCACGATGCCTTTTTCTTGTTTCTGAATTGACTGGGGGCTTCTTCAAATTTTTTAGGTTTATGCTCTACTCCGAGTCTAAGGATCCGCCCGCCTTTGATTTGCACATATAGGGCAAATGGCCCTAATACCACGTCTCTTTTTTACTACGACTTCCCCCCTTTTTTTGAATTCATTTCTTTCCTGTCTTCCGCCCAATATTTGACGTATTCATCCTATTTATTATTCCGTTGATTATTGATTAACAGTTTGATCCGCTGATTAACAGTTTGAGATCACTCCTATTTCGAATAAAGTTCTAAATAGAATCATTTCTGGTATAAGTAATAATCATAGATATATTACCAATTGGTTTTTGCTAAACGGAGCCTGGATACCTCATTTTATTGGTCCAGCCAAGACGACCATAAAATTGATTTATTGCTAATATTACGCTGGATACCTCCTCACGAAATAGATCTAATTTACTTCATTGCATTTCACGCTACAAATTTTTGCAAATTCAATCAAATTTTTTTGGCAAAACAGAGGATATCTCGATCGGGGGAGAGAATGGGGAAATCCCATATGACCCAATAGATCGGACAAGTCACACTATATGTCAACCCAAGATGGATGCTTGTCCCCGGGACTTCGATAAGGTACTTTTGGAACACCAATAGGCATAAAAGAAAAAAAGAATTAAGTACTCTAGTTCACTTTGATGTGGAAGCGTAATAATGAGCTTCTTGTCTTAATAATATTGGCCGTTATCTTAGTTTATACAGCAATTGACTAAGTTCATAAAATAAAGGACAATTCTTATGAATAGGTCTTTTGAATGATGGCCAAATAGAGACGCATGTGCTCATAGAAAAGGGAATCAGCCCCCATTGCGTATTGGTACTTATCGAGTATAGAATAGATCTGCTTCTCTTTTTTCCTACGAACCGAACTCTTCCATTATTACTATTCCATTATTACTAATAGAATCGAACAAATATTAATCCTTTTTCGAGAGAATCCCCTGAAAAAAGAAGGGATAGCATAGTTTTTTTTTCAATGCAATAAAGTTACATAGTGTCTATTTTTTATTAATAAAGGGGTAGTCCCATGGGTTTGCCTTGGTATCGTGTTCATACCGTCGTATTGAATGATCCTGGTCGTTTGATTGCTGTCCATATAATGCATACAGCTCTGGTTGCGGGTTGGGCCGGTTCAATGGCTCTATATGAATTAGCTGTTTTTGATCCCTCCGATCCGGTTCTTGATCCAATGTGGAGACAAGGCATGTTCGTTATACCCTTCATGACTCGTTTAGGAATAACCGATTCATGGGGCGGTTGGAGTATTACAGGGGGGACGGTAACGAATCCGGGTATTTGGAGCTACGAAGGTGTAGCCGGGGCACATATTGTATTTTCGGGCTTGTGCTTCTTGGCAGCTATCTGGCATTGGGTGTATTGGGATCTAGCAATATTTGTCGATGACCGTACGGGAAAACGGTCTTTGGATTTGCCTAAAATCTTTGGAATTCATTTATTTCTCTCAGGAGTGGCTTGCTTTGGTTTTGGGACATTTCATGTAACAGGATTGTATGGTCCTGGAATATGGGTGTCCGACCCGTATGGACTAACTGGAAGGGTACAATCTGTAAATCCAGCATGGGGTGTGGAAGGTTTTGATCCTTTTGTTCCAGGAGGAATAGCCTCTCATCATATTGCAGCAGGGACATTGGGGATATTAGCAGGCTTATTCCATCTTAGTGTCCGCCCACCTCAACGACTATACAAAGGATTACGTATGGGCAATATTGAAACCGTTCTTTCCAGCAGCATCGCTGCTGTCTTTTTTGCAGCGTTTGTTGTTGCTGGAACTATGTGGTATGGTTCAGCAACTACCCCCATCGAATTATTTGGGCCCACCCGTTATCAATGGGATCAGGGATACTTTCAGCAAGAAATATATCGAAGAGTCAGTGCTGGACTAGCCGAAAATCAAAGTTTATCAGAAGCTTGGTCTAAAATTCCTGAAAAATTAGCTTTTTATGATTACATCGGAAATAATCCTGCGAAAGGGGGATTATTCAGAGCGGGTTCAATGGATAATGGGGATGGAATAGCTGTCGGGTGGTTAGGGCACCCTATCTTTAGAGATAAAGAAGGGCGTGAACTTTTTGTACGTCGTATGCCTACTTTTTTTGAAACATTTCCAGTTGTTTTGGTAGACGGAGATGGAATTGTTAGAGCCGACGTGCCTTTTCGAAGGGCAGAATCGAAGTATAGTGTCGAACAAGTAGGTGTAACCGTTGAGTTCTATGGTGGCGAACTGAATGGAGTAAGTTATAGTGATCCTGCTACTGTGAAAAAATATGCTAGACGTGCTCAATTGGGTGAAATTTTTGAATTAGATCGTGCTACTTTGAAATCCGATGGTGTTTTTCGTAGCAGTCCAAGGGGCTGGTTTACTTTTGGACACGCTTCATTTGCTCTGCTTTTCTTCTTCGGACACATTTGGCATGGTGCTAGAACCTTGTTCAGAGATGTTTTTGCTGGTATTGACCCGGATTTGGATGCTCAAGTGGAATTTGGAGTATTCCAAAAACTTGGAGATCCAACTACAAGAAGACAAGTAGTCTGATGCAGTACTGCTCCTCTATTTTGGGTTTATCACTTCTGCTTCTATTTTGATTTGTGATTTTTCAGTTTTCAATAAGGTACTGGAGAAATCTAGATTAAAATCGCCGCCCTTTTTTATTCTTTTTTTTTTTCGTTAATCCGGGAGATGATCCCAAATAAACAGGTATGGAAGCTATAATTGGAAACCACGATCGAATTTATGGAAGCATTGGTTTATACATTCCTCTTAGTCTCGACTCTAGGGATCATTTTTTTCGCTATCTTTTTTCGAGAACCGCCTAAAGTTCCAACTAAAAAATGAAATTCTTTTTTATTATCTCAATTGAAGTAATGGGCCTCCCAATATTGGGAGGCCCATTACTTCTACTTCAAACTAGTCCCCGTGTTCCTCGAATGGATCTCTTAGTTGTTGAGAGGGTTGCCCAAAGGCAGTATATAAGGCGTACCCAGTAAAACTTACAAGTAATCCAGATATAGAAATGGCGACTAGGGTTGCTGTTTCCATTATTCTAGAATTTCAAGATCACAACGGATCCGTGATAAGATCGTTTATTTACAACGGAATGGTATACAAAGTCAACAGATCTCAATGAAGAAAAAATAGGATTTATGGCTGCACAAACAGTTGAGGGTAGTTCTAGAGCTCGTCCAAAAAAGACTTCTGCAGGGGGGTTATTGAAACCTTTGAATTCGGAATATGGTAAAGTAGCTCCTGGATGGGGAACTACTCCTTTGATGGGTATCGCAATGGCTCTATTTGCGATATTCCTGTCTATTATTTTAGAGATTTATAATTCGTCCGTTTTACTGGACGGAATTTCAATGAATTAGAATTCAATTTACAAGATACTACCTTTTAAATAAGCATTTAGGTCTCGTCTTTTTCTTTTAGTTGATTGGTAGTTCGACCGCGAAATTTTTTTGTTTCTGTATTTCCGGAATATGAGTGTGCGACTTG